GAATATAGAATATTTAGGAAAAATTCGGTTTAAAAAAATCTCCTATCATACGTAGATTTGAGTTTCGAAATACAATTATGGTAATCATTCATTACTGTATTCCAGTACAATTTTGAAGACATTTTTTTTTTAAGGTTTCGCAAAATGATCAATAAAGAATTGATCCAGTTCGATTGCTCAATCGATTACTCAATTAGTATTAGTAGTGCCCCAGCCCTAGAGTCCACTCCTTCCCCATACTACAAGTGAAAGGGAAAATGTAAAGACTACCATTAAAGCAGCCCAAGCAAGACTTACTATATCCATGTGAATTATGTCTCCTATTTCTATGAAGGAATTATTCTATTATTGATTAATAATCATAGTGGAATCAATGGCACAGAGTCAAAATCCTATTTTGACTTAAGACTATTGATGAACCAAACCAATTCAATGAATACACTCGTAACAAGTTTCAATATTTTAGGATTTCCGGTGGAATCAGGAAGCATTAAGTACAAATACGATGATACACCCGCCCTTTCTTTTGAAATATCAAAGGAATGCTTCTAATAGAGCATGTAAAAATAGTAAGACCTATTGTTTTGTTTGTTTTAATACCTTTCTTTCTTTACTAAGCAAAAACATAAAAATATATATACCATCAAGATGGATAACTATCTATCAGATACCTCTATTTCCTATTTGATCCAAGCTTACTGTCTTTCTTTCTGTGAAAGAATCGGGAAAACCCACCGCCACTATTACTACATACATTCTTTTTTTTTTTCAACTTTGACCTTTACTCTATAAGAGTAGACCAACCATTTGCATGTCTGAGCACTCATAGCCTCTCGTGAGTCTGGATACAAAATATCCTCGGGCCTTTCCACAACTCCTAAATTGATTTCCCATCAGCGTATCCGATCTAATTTAATACCCGATAGAGTCGCTAGACACTACTTTAATAAGGGTAGTAGTTTAAGAGTAAGAGATTTTGATACGATAGTCTTTCGTATAATCTCTTCTTCAATTCTAGTAGCAAAAACGGAGTGCCTCTTAGGAACCTTTGTATACCGAGATTTCTGACCTTAGTTCTGAATTCCGGAATTGACTCTCACCATTTATTTGATTCAATTGAAAAATCAAATAAATGACCCGAACCAATCATTAAATTAATAAGTGAGAGTTGTTTCATCCCTATTGATACGGGTTTGGGCTACACCCAGATTTTGAGAAAAAAATTACAGTCTTTTCTAAAACCTATGCTATGGGTTATAAAAATTAAGTATTGACACGCCCGCTTAGTCCTTTGCCTCTGCTTCTTGCTCCGCAAGAATTCATCGAATTAGATCGGCAGGATAAGAAATAAAAAATCTTTTGTTGATCAGGCGACACCCGGATTTGAACTGGGGATAAAGGATTTGCAGTCCCCCGCCTTACCACTTGGCCATGCCGCCAAATTGGATCCAAAATGGCTAAAAATATTATCCATATTCTATTACTAACTCTTTTTTGCTTTTTTTTTGATCTTGAATCCCGTTGTACTTATCCTTTTTTTATTCCTATTTTTTATTGGATCTAGTTTATATTATTCTCTTCGATTGATTGTATCTCAAAATATACATCACTTCAAAATTTCCCTTCTCTTTTCTATTGAGAGTAGAAAAAATGGATTTCCGACGACAGACTGAAAAATTCAGGGCAAATTGGAACCATTAACAATTTACTTTGAATTAGTGAACGGTTCTTCAATTTTTATCTCCACTGAAATTTTGTTTCCTTGAATGGCAAAAGAAAATAAAATGGATTTATGACTAATCACATTTTTTTCAATAATCAATCCTTTTCAATTTTCATTATCAATTATAACAACATATATGTGTATATGTAAACCCCAGAACAGAAATTGTTACCCGGATACCGAGCCGGGCCTCTCTCTTAATGTACATATCCCTATAGAGAATCATCGTGTTTCAATTTTTCATTGAATATGTTGAATAGAAAATACGAATTTTGATGGAGTGTGACCCATGTTGCCCCCCTAAGTGAAATTACAAGAAAAGGTGTGATATGTGGATAGATAGCCGTATCGGCATGTACTTAATAAATACAATACTATTCTTAATATATTTATATTACGCAATTCAATTGTATTCTATAAATTCCACCCACTACTAAAAAGAATCCGCGAATTCTTTTTTGAACATGAAATTTAGTGTGTAAAAAAAAGGAAACTCTATACTACTTCTGATTATTCTGTCTTTATCTCGTTTATAGATCTCATTTATAGAGAGGAGATTGAATCTCAACCATTTATTTTTTTGGTATCCCATCGGATAATAATATCATAGTAATAGGTAGAAATCGGATCAATTTTGATATTCTATACAAGACTCTATATGTGTAAGTGACATAATTTTTTTCCGGGAATATTTTCTCAAATTATTTATATTTGTACCTGTCGCAAATTCGAACTCGCGTCGAAAATGCTCTTCATTCCTCCGTCTCGTCTCCGTTC